TATTGGACCTTTTGAGGCAATTATAAACTCGGGGAGACAATTCGGATTGATCAATAAAAATCGACTACAACGCTTTTTTTTTTTGTTTTTTCTGACTTTATCCAATTTATCGTGCAAAGTAAAAGGGGATAAAGGACCCGCGTGTTGATTGTCCTCTAGAGGTAAGTTTTCTTCTTCCTTATATAAAAAGGGAATAAATAAATCAATCAAATTACGGGAGGCTTCATGAAGTGCTTCTTTCGGAGTTAAACTCCCATTTGTCCATATTTCGAGAAATAGTATCTCTTGTTTTTCATTCCCGTTTTCATAGGAATGAATACTATGATTTACGTTTCGAACAGGCATGAATACAGCATCTATAGGATAACTTCCATCTTGAAAGTTATGTGGCATTTTTATAAGATATCCTCGATTTCTCTCTATTTCTAATCCAATACACAAATTAATTGGTTCTGCCAAGCTAGCTATATGTTGTGTATTGTCGACGATTTCTACATAAGGCGGTAAGATGATATCTTGAGCAGTTACATATCCAGGACCCCTGACGCAAATAGACGCGTCACAAGTTCCATATAGATTACTTCTCAATACAATTTCTTTCAAATTCATTATAATTTCGTGGACCGATTCTTGAATACCCGTTATAGTAGAATATTCGTGGGGGACATTCTCAGATTTTACACGTGTGATACATGTTCCTTCTATTTCTCCAAGCAAAGCTCTTCGCATCGCAATGCCTATTGTGTCGGCTTGTCCTTTCAAAAGTGGAGACAGAATAAAGCGCCCATAATAAAGACGTTTACTGTCTGTTCTTGATTCAACACACCTCCACTGTAGTGTCCGAGTAGATACTGTTACTTTCTCTCGAACCATAGTAATAATATTTTATTTCACTGAATTATTTATTTCTCTTGTTTCTCTTGAAATTTCGTAACTCTTTATTTCTACACACGTCTTTTTTTTGGAGGTCTACAGCCATTATGTGGCATGGGGGTGACATCCCGTACAAAAGTTAATAGTATGCCACTTCTACGAATAGCTCGTAATGCGGCGTCTCTTCCGAGACCGGGACCCTTTATCATGACTTCTGCTCTTTGCATACCTTGATCCACTACTGTACGAATAGCATTTGCTGCTGCAGTTTGGGCGGCAAAGGGCGTCCCTCTTCTCGTACCCTTGAATCCACAAGTACCGGCCGAGGACCAGGAAACCACTCGACCTCGTACATCTGTAACCGTGACAATAGTATTATTGAAACTTGCTTGAACATGAATAACTCCCTTTGGTATTCTACGTGCACTTTTACGTGAACCAATACGTACATTTCTACGTGAACCAGCTCTCGGTATAGCTTTTGCCATATTGTATCATCTCATAAATATGAGTCAGAAATGTATGGATATATCCATTTGATGTCAAAACAGATTCTTTATTTGTACGTTGAGACCTTTAGTGAGTCTGATTATCCTTGTCTTTGTTTATGTCTCGGGTTGGAACAAATTACTCTAATGCGCCCCCGTCTACGGATTAGTCGACATTTTTCACAAATTTTACGAACGGAAGCTCTTATTTTCATATTTGTCATTCCTTATCTTAATTCTGAATCTATTTCTTGGTAGAAAATAAGTTTCTTGAAATTTTTCATCTCGAATCATATTGAATAAAAACACCTAATCTTTCGAATCCTTGTTTCGGAGTCGATAGATTATACGCCCTCTGGTTGAATCATAACGACTTACTTCAATTTTGACTTTATCTCCCGGCAGTATCCGTATAAAACTACGTCGGATCTTTCCTGAAACATAACCTATAATCAGATCTCCGTTATCTAAGCGAACCCGGAACATGCCGTTGGGAAGCGATTCAGTAATTAAACCCTCATGAATCCATTTTTGTTCTTTCATTCCAGGTAAAGCCCCCTTGAAGTATCAACTAATGTAGGAGAAACAATATTAGACAACTCGCCCTCCTTTTTTTTGTTTTACAAATAGAAAGAGGTTTTGGATTCCATTTGGATATTAAAAGGATTACCATATATAACACAAAATTTCTCCGCCGATTCCTTCTAGTCGGGCCTCCCGGTCTGTCATTATACCTCGAGAAGTAGAAAGAATTACAACCCCCATCCCACCTAAAATTCTAGGAATTCGTTGAGAGTTAGAATAGATTCGTAGACCGGGTCGACTGATCCGTTTTAAATTTAAAAAATTTCTATAGGGATGGGGTCTTTTCCTATTCCTTCTATGTCGCAGGGTTAAAACCAAAAAATTTTTGTTTTTTTCTCGATGTTTTCTGACGTTTTCGATAAAACCTTCTCGGAAAAGTATTTTAACAAGATTTTCGGTAATATTAGTAGATGCTATGCGAACAACTCTTTTTCTATCCATGTCAGCATTTCGTATAGAGGTTATTATCTCAGCAATAGTGTCTCTACCCATGATGAACTAAAATTTTTGGTGCCTCAAAATTGGATATAATTAACATGTTTTTTTTTGAATAT